TGCTTTGAGGCAGAGATTGCCACCTTAGCATCTTCAGTGCTATGCTCTATTATTTAAGCTATCAATGCTAATTAGATAGTAGTATTATGTAGAACATTACCGTCGTGTATAAAATCAATGCAATAAAGAAATTAAAAGATTTAATTTGAATATTTTGGTTTTTTATAGATATAGTTGATGTGACAAGAGCGCTTCCTTGACCCCCTAAGATTTCTAGCCACCCCATGTCAATCGACTTTATAATGTTAGTCCCTAAAAGCATAGAAAACTTAGTAAGAGGCTGTGTTGAAATAGGAGCTAAAAACCACATAGTTGAGAAAAAGAACTTAGCTTTATTGATACTGCCCTCATTGTGGTTGGTATCCCAGGCAATTAAGGCGATAAAGAGTCCTGAAAAAATAACGAATATAGTTAGTGTTTTTAGGTAAAAGGGCAGGACAAAGGGAAGGGGGCTAAAAGCAAGAAAGATATTTTGGAGGGCAAATCCAGCTACGAGAGCAGCTAATCTTAGAATTGTAGTTGCCCAATTAATGTACGGATCTAGTTCTTGCTTTTCGTGGTGAGATGGCCCTTTAATCTGGCCTCACAGGGAACAAAATGACAGCCGAAAGGAGTATGCCGCAGTTATACCCGTAGCTAAAAAGATCAAAAGTACTATTAAAAAGTTAGTTGGGTTTCTGAGACATAACTCTAAAATTAAGTCTTTAGAATAAAAACCGCTGAGGAACGGGGCCCCACAAAGGGATAAATTTGCAATGTTCATACAGGTCGTAGTTAGAGGGGCTTGGGAAAATAATGAACCTATGTGTCGAATATCCTGGATATTTGATCTGTTATGGATAAATATGCCCGCACAAAGAAAAAGTAAGGCCTTAAATAGAGCGTGGGTATAGAGGTGAAACAAAGCTAAATAAGGCATTCCTAAGCCTAGTCTTATTATTATAACTCCTAGCTGTCTTAAGGTTGATAGGGCAATAATTTTTTTCAAATCATTTTCGTAGTTTGCTCCGATACCGGCTATAAGGAGAGTTAAAACGGAAATAAACAAAAGCGCCGATTTAAACCCGTGAATTGTATTGAGAAAAGGGAAAAAACGGATGATGAGAAAAATCCCGGCGGTTACTAGTGTTGAAGAGTGTACTAAAGCTGACACCGGGGTAGGGGCTGCCATGGCAGCCGGAAGTCAGCTAGAAAAGGGAATTTGGGCTCTTTTAGTTATTGCAGCTAAGGTGATCGCGAGGGCTGTTCATGCAGTTAGATAGTGGTTTCATATTGAAAGGATTGATCAGTGACCTTGTAAAACCAACAAACCAATAGAAATAAGAATTATAACGTCACCAATTCGATTAGCTAGGACTGTGACTATTCCGGCACCTAAAGACTTTATGTTCTGATAGTAGATTACAAGGGCAAATGAGACAATACCCAAGCCATCTCACCCAAGAAGTAGAGCAGGTAAACTAGGGATAAATACCAAGAGATTTATTGATAAAACAAACAGTATAACTAACCAAACAAAACGCTTTAAGAATGGGTCATGAGATATATAGCTGGATGAGAAAAGTATTACACAACCTGAAATTAAACAAACTACGTTACTGAACCTAAGCCTCACTGGGTCTAAAATAAGTATAAAGGTTATAGTACAGGAGCTGATTTGAAAGATAGATCACTCTAAAATAATGTTCTGATTTAATATAATAAACACTATTGTGACAGGAAAAAGTAAAATGCTGTACGTTAATAGAAATATAGAACTAATAGAGGAAGATTTTAAGTTAATATACATTGGTTAAGTGAAACAAATTTCATTTTCAAATCCACACGCTGATGTCTTCAGTTTAGACTAACTTAACTCCGATTAAATTCACATTGAAATTAGGTCTCTTTTTAAAATAAGAAAATTGCCCGGGATTCAGTGCAAAAAAAACAATATAAACCCAGAAGCCTTGAAATCGTTAAAGGGCTTGATAAACTTTGGGCTTCCACCGTGCTGGGTACTTGTATAAAGATACATTCTGTACAGAGCGGCTAAAAATCTTATAAGACCTAGGGAGATTAGATAATATTTAGAACTAAAAATTGTGGATGGAAAGATTATAATTTCACCTAGAAGGTTAATACTTGGAGGGGCTGCCATATTTATAATACAAAATAGGAACCATCACATAGCTAAGACCGGGAGAAGCATAAGTATTCCTTTTCTTAAAAATAGACTCCGTGTGTGGGTTTTTTCGTAAGTATAGTTTGCTAGTGCGAACAAAGCAGAGGAACAAAATCCATGGGATAGCATCAGGACGAGAGCTCCCCTTCAACCTCAAGATGTGTTTGAGAAAGCTCCTGCTAGTATTAGAGATATATGACCAATAGAAGAGTAGGCAATTAACGATTTCAGGTCGACTTGTCGGAAACAGGTAATTCTAGTTATTACTCCCCCTCAGATAGCCAACGAAAAAATAATAACGCAAGTTCCGGAGGAAATAAAATTAAAATACTGGTAAATTCGCAGGATTCCATAGCCTCCTAGTTTAAGTAGAATAGCTGCTAAGACCATAGACCCGGCGACAGGGGCTTCAACATGCGCTTTAGGCAGCCATAAGTGTACAGTAAACATTGGTAACTTTACTAAAAAGGCGGTGAAGCACAAAAGGGTTAAAAAATTTCAAGCTCATAAACAACTTGTCCTATATACATGAAGGCGTAGTCTTCTAATTATTAATATTTCGCCCGAAGAAAGTTCTTGAGCCGCTCAGAGAATAGTAAAAAGAAGCGGTAATGAGGCAGCGACAGTATAGATTATTATGTACATACCGGCTTGTAGCCGTTCAGGCTGATATCCTCAACCTAAAATAAGTAATAATGTTGGGATTAATGAAGCTTCAAATAAAAAATAGAAAAGGAGTCTTCTAGAACATAAAAATGTTGAGATTAAAATGAGATTTAGGAGTAGAATAAATAGAGAAAAGACTGAATGATTGTTTTTAAGGATTTTCACCCTGTTTTGCCTTGCTATCATTATTATTAACGAAATCCATAAAGTAAGAGATACTAAGATTGTTGATATGGAATCATATATTATTAATGAATTAACAGCCTCGTAACTAAAAAAGGGGTTAAATAGGTGAATAATAGAAATCAAACTTCCAAGGGCTAAAGATCATATTTTTAGATACCAAGACCATTTTCTAGAGGGGATAAGTAATAAAGTAGAGCTAAGAAATAATAAACCTAGCATTTATGCAGAGAGAATCTTGAGACGTAGTCATTTCCTTCGGCCCGAATAACCGCAACTAGGATAGCTAATCCCAATCTAGCTTCACAGGCTCCTAGGGTAATTAAAATTAGGGAGGTTTCCCCGCTAAGGGTAACATTGGTTGACAGGGCAAATAGCATAATAAATAAATTTATTGTAATAGCCTCTAGTCTGAGCAAAATACTCAATAGGTGTTTATATTGTAGCGATAGGGCTAACAGTGCCATAAAAACCCCGAGTATACTAAGTAAGCTTAAATAAAATGTTCTCATTTCTTAATTAATAATAAGTTGCAATAATAGCTTAAAAAGAGCATTGGTCTTGTAAGCCAAAAGTGAGTATATTATCTCTTATTGCTAAGTTATTAAGTGAATTGAACACTTCGAGTTCGTTTTCAAGACAAACTTTCCCCAGGAAATAACTCTGCCTGTGTTAATAATCTAAAATATTATCTCATATAATTTGGGCCAGGGGGTTAATAATAAAGTATAAAAAATATAATATGGTGAAAACCTGACCAATTTGTTCATACGGAGCTTCCACTGGGCAACTTCCAATTCAAGTCAAGACCAAAAAAATTCCTACATACCATCAGAATAGAATTTGATTTAGGGGATAAAATGCTATAGATCGAAATTTAGCTAAATGGGTAAACGGTAAAATAAATAAAATAGCAATGGATCCTACCAGGCCAATAACGCCTCCTAGTTTATTGGGAATAGAGCGTAAAATAGCATAGGCAAATAAAAAGTATCATTCTGGCTGGATATGAATAGGAGTAACTAGCGGATTTGCCGGAATAAAATTTTCAGGATCGGTTAAAAATTGAGGTAAAAAAAGAGCTAGTATCCTCAGCAGGAAAAGAACCACGATAAACCCAACTAGGTCTTTAAACGTATAATATGAGTGAAAAGGAACTTTCTCTCCGTCCCTGTTTAATCCCAGGGGGTTATTTGATCCTGTTTCATGTAAGAACAATAAATGAAGAATAGCTAGGGCTGCTATTACAAACGGCAATAAGAAATGAAGGGCAAAGAAACGGGTTAGTGTTGCGTTATCAATCGCAAAGCCACCCCAGACCCATTCAACTAGTATTTTGCCAACATACGGAACTGCAGAGAGTAAGTTTGTAATAACGGTTGCCCCTCAGAAGGATATTTGACCTCAGGGTAGAACATAGCCTAGAAATGCTGTTCCTATTGTTAAGAATAAAAGGATTACACCAATATTTCACGTATGAACATTAGCATAAGATGCATAATATATTCCGCGCCCAACATGTAGATAGATACAAATGAAAAATCATGATGCTCCATTGGCATGCAGGGTTCGTAATAATCATCCATACCTCACGTCCCGGCTAATATGAATTACTGATCTAAAAGCAAGATCCACGTGAGCTGTGTAGTGTATAGCTAAAAATAAACCAGTTACAATTTGAATTCCTATACACAAACCTAGCAAAGAACCGAAGTTTCATCAGATAGACAGGTTTGGAGGGGCTGCCAAATCAACTAGTGCCCCATTTATAACTTTAAGAATAGGGTGGATTTTCCGAATAGGACTTCGCATTGCTTAGTCATTAAACGGTCGAAGAGAAGCATGTTGGTAGTAACAAACCTTTACAACTACAATTAAATTAATTAAAAGAATAATTGCTAACCCAATTAGAATAGAGATTATCTGGGGGGACACTATTTCAACTCCGTATATTTTTAAAAACTTTAATTCCCTGAAAATATGAAAATAGCCAATAGAAGATAGGTCAATTAGCGGATAGAAATAAAAAATTGCTGCTAAAGGAAAAACTAAAATAGAAAAAACCAACATTGGAGTCCCCCTCCCGAAGAGGACATTAGGGGATAGGGCCGCCACATAAGCGAATATAACCAAAAGGCCTCCTACATAAATTAGAAATAGGATGTAACCATACCAGGAAGACAGGGTGACAGCACTAATAAAACATATTAGTAAAGTTGACATTATAATAACCAACCCAAGCCTCAATGGCTGCACCATGAGAGGAAGTATTAAAAGTGTGGATAAGGTTATGCTAAAGACAATCAAAGCACTCATTTCGAAATGTGGGACTAATACCCAAGCTTTAGCTTCCAATGCTAATGTTTTAAATTAAACTACAATTTCGTTTTATGGTTAATAGTAGATACAAGAGGCTAGAACCGTAATTAATAGCAAAAAAGAAAGTGAAGCTGGCAAAAACCCTTTTCAAGTAAGTGCCATCAATAAGTCATAACGGAATCGGGGGTAGCTTCCTCGAACTCAAATGAACGCAAAAGCAAAAAATAATACTTTTGCTATGAAAGCTAAGTCTCTTTCTATAAAAACTAAGGAACTGCCACCAAAGAAAAGCAATGAGGAAAATAAACTTATAACTAAAATATTAGCATATTCTGCCAAAAAAATCAAGGCAAAACCTGCTGCGCCATATTCAATGTTGAAGCCGGAAACTAATTCAGATTCGCCTTCCGCAAAGTCAAATGGAGCCCGATTAGTCTCAGCGACACAAGTGACAAATCACATAAAAGATACAGGAATTATTAAAAAGACTAATCAGGTAAATTTCTGAGATTCTTCAATTTCAATGAAACTAAAGCTTCCAACTAGAAATAGTGGAAATAAAAGAATCAAAGCTATTCTAATTTCATAGGAAATTGTTTGTGCAATTGCTCGTAACCTTCCCAAGAGAGCATATTTAGAGTTAGAAGCCCATCCGGCTAAAAGGGTTCCATAGACATTTATCCCAGATACACACAAAAAAAATAGAATGCCCCATTTAAAGTATGAACAAGAATACAGTCTTGGGTATAGTTGCCATAACAAAAGCGCCAAAATAAACCTAAAAACAGGAGCTACGAAGTAGGGTGAGTAGTTTGCTATCGTTGGTTTTGCAATTTCTTTTGTTAGTAGTTTAGCGGCGTCCGCAATAGGCTGCGGTAACCCTATCAACCCTACTTTGTTGGGGCCTTTTCGAAGCTGAATATATCTAAGCCCTTTTCGTTCTAAAAGGGTAAAAAAGGCGACCGCTAGTAAAATACAAATATAGGCGAATACCGATGAAATAATAGAAATATACATTTATAAAGAAAAGAAATTTCATCTCTATATTTAGGGCTTAAACCTAATGCACTTTATCTGCCATCTTTATAGCATCAAAATACCAAATAAAGGGATTTCACCTATATCTATTGATCCTAAATCAATTGCATTCGTTTTGCTAATTTGATTTAAATTACATATTACATAATATCATTTTTAGTAAATCTTACAATAAGCTGGTCCTTTCGTACTAAGTTTATTTTAAAAATTAAAGATAGAAACTGACCTGGCTCACGCCGGTCTGAACTCAGATCACGTAGAATTTTAATGGTCGAACAGACCAACCCTTAAAGACTGCTGCATCTTTAGGATATTCTGGTCCAACATCGAGGTCACAAACCTTTTTTTCGATAAGAACTCTTAAAAAAGATAATGCTGTTATCCCTACGGTAACTAATTTCTTTAATCAAAATGTTTTGGATCAAGACTCGTATGTCTTTAGTGTATAAAGGAAGCTTTTCTTGTTCCTCAGTCGCCCCAACTAAAATTTTCAATGGTTGGTTTTTTAGTTATATCAGCTTATTAGTCCGCTGATTTTTTTTAAGCTCGATAGGGTCTTCTTGTCTTTTAATTCAATACAGGCTTCTTCACCTGAAAATAAAATTCTACTAAATCATAAAGAGACAGCTATATTCTTGTCAAACCATTCATACTAGCCTTCAATTATAAGGCAAATGATTATGCTACCTTTGCACGGTCAGAGTACCGCGGCCGTTAAAAAAATTCACCGGGCAGGTCCGACTCCCTATTTACTTTTGACAGGGAGCCATGTTTTTGCTAAACAGGCAGAATATGTATTTGCCGAGTTCCTTTTTATGATTTAAAATTTAATATAAAAATATTGGCTTTAAACTATACAATATTAAAGGTTTATACATTAATTAATACTCATTTTAACATAGGTTCAACTTATTTTAGTTCTAAAGTTTTCTTCGTTTATTATTAAGCAAATCAATTCTTTTTCAATATACTTAATGAAATTGTAACAAAATCAAAATTGTAGCTATTTTCAGGCTTAAATTTTAATTAAAATAATATGCAAACATGATATACAATTTTCGAGCTTATCCTCAAAAATTTAACTAAATTAAAATTTGTTTTATTTTATTATCATAAAAATAAAATTAATTTAAAGCACTTATATGCCTTTTAGAAGAACTAGCTATCATCTAATACGAATAAAATTTCATTTCTATTTTTATTTCTAGGAAAATTTTTGCCACAATTAATCCCTATTTTCTAATACATTGAATAAAAATAGCTCATTAGATTTCGAGACATTTAAATATAAAATAAATATCTAGTTAAACCATGATGCAAAAGGTACAAGTTTTTATCTTTTCTTTTTTATAATTTACTTATATTCCTTCACAGTACTTTCTCTGCAGTATAACAAAATAAAGTTTAATCACCTTTACTAACTTTTAAAATGTTTTAATAGATCTCAATCAAAAACAAGTATTTATACCTTAATATTTAATTAAAAACAACTCATTATTCAAGTATACTTTCAGTGTAAATGAAATGTATTAAAATTATACTATGTTTTTCATCTAGAGACAATTTCCATTACCTCTGCTATGTTACGACTTATCTCATTTTTCAACGAGAGCGACGGGCGATGTGTGCACGCTTCAGAGCCATATTCAAATTGTTTATATATATCTTATTTTACTTTCAAGTCCTCCTTCCAGCTACAGTTTCATACAGTTTTTCGTAGTTATAAATAAAATAATTGTAACCCATCCTCTCCCTGCTATTAGCTGCACCTTGATCTGACGTTTTAATCTACAGAATTCCTATCGCTAACTTCTGATTTTTTAAAAGTTACCTGACGACGACGGTATACAAACTGAGTACAAAACAGAGTCAGGTCTAACGTGGATTGTCGATTATGAGACAGGTTCCCCTGATGGGTCTAAAACACCGCCAAGCCCTTTGAGTTTTAAATTTTTATTTGACATTCGTAGTACTCCGGTAAATTTAATTGATTTACAGTCAAGAATAGTGGGGTATCTAATCCCAGTTTCCCTCAAGACTATCACAGCTTCAGTAGATTAGTTATGACTGAATTAACTATTTATATACAAATTTTACCTTTTTATAAATGCTCAATAAACTAAAATTATTTAAACCTAACTGTCTTTTTACCTTAAAATATAACTAAATCTCTTGGTCTAACCGCGGATGCTGGCACCAAGTTAACCAGATTTTAGTATACTAAATTAATTCAAGTTTTCACCTTTTAATTAACCTTCAGCACTGGTGTTAGCGGGACTTTTCAAAGCATTCTTTATAATCTATAATACTTTAAAAAAGAATACAAACTTAAATTATTTATCTAAGCTCCAATCTTTTTTACCTCGCCTCTCTCAATAAAAACCATGTGTATTMTTTAGTACTTGCTATATGGGTAAGTCAGAGCCAAGCTTTATTATTTTTTAAAAAAAAATATGATCACCAATATAGTAAGCTATATTTAGTATTCATTTAGGTTTTTTTATAAATAGGAAGTGAAAAAGTTTCTACGGTGTAAGTTGCACGTTAGATTTTCATTCTAAAGGAATAAAACTATTTATTAGGAATAATCTTTTGAGTATGATGTAGTACGCTTGCCTTCCAAGCAAGAGGATTAAAAAACTTTAAAAAAGATATCAAGGTTACAAGGCGGTGTAAGGGCACAAAGAATTTTGATTTCTTAGGAGAGGTTCAGTTCCTCCCGGTAAGGTTTTAAGTTAATTAAAACTGTAAGCCTTCAAAGCTTAATATAAAGATATATCTTTAAACCTTGCCCGCCATAGTTTATATAAAACATCGACCTGCAAAATCGAGAAAGGAAATATCTCCTGGTGTGTTTTGTTTGGTGGCTGAGTAAAAAGCGATAGACTGTAGATCTATTAACGGAGTTAAATCTTCCCAACAACGACTTATACTGTAAAATAAGCTAAAAGTTAAGCTATTGGGTTCATACCCCAAAAATGAACACAGGTTCTTTTACAGTTAACTTTATAGTTTAGTGTATTTTACTTATAAAACTAATGGGGATGTTCGTCTGAGTATAGGGTAATTAATAAACAAAAAATGTATGCTTGAATTAGCCCAATACCAAATTCAAAAATTGTATATAGAACCTGGATAGATAGTAAAAGAAGTATAGAGAAAATAGATGATATAAAAATCCTTGCTGTTAGGTAGTTTCCGATCAGTGTCAAGACAATATGACCTGCTCTTATATTTGCCGTTAGCCGAACGGATAAAGTAATAGGGCGCACTGTAATACTCACTGTTTCAATAACTACTAAAAAGGGATTTAAAGGTGCTGGAGCCCCCATTGGAAGTAATCCGGCAATTACAGAACTGGGATTAAGGAAGATTGCAGAAATAATTAACGAAAGTCAAAGAGGTATACCCAAAGAAAGAGAGATAGCTAAATGTCTAGTTGGTCTAAAAACATAGGGGACTAATCCACTCAGATTTATTAAAATTAAAAATAAGAACAAACCTGTAATAATATTGATAAACCCTCCTATTTTCAGCCCAAAAGAACGAAAAACCTGAGATGAAGCAGTATCTTTAAATGTTCTAACAATTCTTGTCCATCGAGGAGATAAAATCCAATACGATGACCTAAAAAGAACAATTATGACTAAAGAAAAAAGTCATATTAAAATATATAATGACATAAAAACCTGGTTATTATCATCGAAAGAAGAAAAAATGTCTACAAGCATTCTTATTTTTATCAATTTCATTTATTCTCTTTTAAACTAGTGGGAGCTAAGTTCTCCCCTTGAAAAAAAGTTTTAGTTGATCATCAAACTAGAATAGACATTGTTAATACGGCCGCTCAAAACAAAATAAATAATAAAATTCAATTTAGTGGGGATAATTGAGGCATGTAAAAAGTACTAAGTTTAATTAGCAACGTAAGGCTGACAACCTTATATTATCGTTTAACTAACTTTTTAATCTGACACATTAATAACTCACTCCATAAAGTTTTTTAGTGGAACAGCTTCCACTACAATAGGTATGAAAGAATGATTTGCTCCGCAAATTTCTGAACATTGACCATAAAATACACCCGGGTATTTAATAAAAAATCCTAGTTGATTTAATCGACCTGGAATTGCATCTACTTTTACACCCAATGAAGGTACAGTCCATGAGTGAATAACATCTGCTGAAGTTACTAATACACGAACATCAGTTTGAGTGGGTAAAACGACCCGGTGGTCAACCTCCAATAATCGAAAGTCTCCAGGCTCTAACTCATTTGTTGGAATCATATATGAATCGAATTCGATGTTTGAAAAATCTGAATATTCATAGCTTCAATATCATTGATGCCCAATTCTTTTTACAGTTAGACTGCAGTTCCCGATTTCGTCTAATAAATATAATAAGCGTAAAGAGGGCAACGCTAAAAATACTAAAATAAATGCCGGAACAATTGTTCAAATAGTTTCGATTTCTTGTCCTTCAACTAATGAACGACATGTATACTTATTTACTATTAAAGACACGGCAGCGTACCCGACTAGGCTGATAATTATGACCAAAATCATTATCGCATGATCATGAAAAAAAATTAACTCCTCTATTAGGGGCGAAGCTGCGTCTTGGAATCCTAATTGTCCTCATAGACCCATATCTTAATAATTTTTAAAGTTTTAGTTAGCCACTAATGCCCCTGTTTCAGGGGCATTATGAAAATCAGCAGGTAGAATATTATCTCATTCTAAAGCCGTCCTCAAATGAGTACTTCAGATCACGCTCCGCTGAGAAACTAGAGCTTCTCAAACAATAACCATAAAGTATAACACGGCTACAAATGAAATTATTGAACCAATAGATGAGACTACATTTCATTTTGTATAGCAGTCGGGGTAATCCGAGTATCGGCGTGGTATTCCACTTAAACCCAGGAAATGTTGGGGAAAAAAAGTTACATTTACACCAATAAATATAATGTAAAAATGGGCCTTTGTTCACCGCCTGTGTAGCGTCACACCTCTTAGTAGAGGGAATCAGTAATTAAATGCCCCAAATAAGGCAAACACGGCTCCCATGGAAAGAACATAGTGAAAATGAGCTACAACATAGTAAGTATCATGCAACATAATATCTAAAGAAGAGTTTGATAATACAATACCTGTCAAACCCCCTACTGTAAATAGAAAAATAAAACCTAAAGCCCACAATATTGGGGTTTCATACTTAATTTTAGCTCCGTGAATTGTAGCAAGCCAACTAAACACCTTAATTCCTGTAGGTACGGCAATAATTATTGTAGCAGCCGTAAAGTATGCTCGCGTGTCTACATCCATTCCAACTGTAAATATGTGGTGAGCTCACACAATAAAACCTAGGACACCAATAGCTAACATAGCATAAATTATTCCTAAAGTACCAAATGTTTCTTTCTTAGCAGAGTAATGACTTACAATGTGAGAAATCATTCCAAATCCAGGTAAAATTAGAATATATACCTCCGGATGACCAAAGAATCAAAACAAGTGCTGGTATAAAATAGGATCTCCACCCCCTGCCGGATCAAAAAAAGCCGTATTAAAGTTTCGATCAGTTAGAAGTATTGTAATGGCCCCAGCTAAAACTGGCAATGACAAAAGTAATAAAATGGCTGTAATCTTTACTGACCACACAAAAAGAGGAAGCCGTTCAAACTGCATACCCCGTCATCGCATGTTAATAATGGTTGTAATAAAATTTACAGCACCTAAAATTGACGAAACACCTGCAAGATGCAAAGAAAAAATTGCTAAATCGACAGAACCTCCTGCATGTGCTAGATTTCCTGCTAAAGGGGGATATACAGTTCATCCTGTTCCCGCACCTCTTTCAACTGCAGCTGATGAAAGTAACAGCAATAACGCAGGGGGAAGTAACCAAAATCTTATATTATTTAATCGGGGGAAGGCTATGTCTGGGGCTCCCAGTATTAAAGGAACTAACCAATTACCGAATCCTCCAATTATCATAGGTATTACTAAAAAGAAAATTATAACAAAAGCATGTGCCGTTACAATTACATTATATAATTGATCGTCACCCAGTAAAGCTCCCGGTTGTCCCAATTCAGCTCGAATAAGAAGCCTTAAAGCAGTACCGACTAACCCTGATCACATTCCAAATAAAATATATAATGTGCCAATATCCTTGTGATTCGTAGAAAACAATCAACGCATTATTTTACATTGAACTAAGTAAATTAATCATCAAAATCAAAATTCCGCTAACAGCATTTAAGGTATTAATTGTGACTACAATGCTATTATCTGTGCCCAATCTACTTAATCCGTATTTTTTTAATCTTCTTAAAAATACAGAAAAAAATAAGCTCAAATAATAAAATAAACTTATCAACGAACCCAAAATTAACAGAAAAACTACGGGCGTTCACGGTCCTCTGCTCCCTGCAACAATAACTAATCACTTAGAAATAAACCCCAACAATGGGGGTAAACCCCCCAATGACAATAAAAGAAGCATAATCGTCAACTGCACAGAACCAGAACCCTTTAAATTGTTAATATTTTTTATACTTCCGGAATCGCTATACCAGAGTCTTATAAACAATGAAATTCTAATTAAAACATAAATTCCCAGATATATTTTTATTGTTCACTCACTATGAAGAATAGCAAATGTCATTCACCCAAGATGACCAATTGACGAATATGCTAATAATGCACGAACTTGGGTTTGATTTATACCGCCTAATCCTCCTATTAGAGCAGACCCTGCACTAATAATGCAGAAAATAAAGGCTATTATATAAGACTGATTCAATTCCAATAAACAGGTAATTAAAAACAAAGGCGCAAATTTTTGCCATGTTGCTAGCAATAGACAGGAAACCCAGGGCAAACCAGCCATTACCCCCGGTAACCAATAATGGAAAGGAAATAACCCCAACTTGGCACATAACCCCCCAACTAATATCATAAAACCTAAAACTCTAGGGTTGGATATCTTGGTGCTCATATCCCATGTAAAGGATATATTAAATACTATTAAACTTCCAAAAATTAAGAAACTCGAGCCTAATGCCTGAATGATAAAATATTTTACAGCAGATTGTCTTTCCGACACACTTTTCTGGTAAATCAGCATAGGCAAGAACCCAATTAAATTAATTTCTAACCCAGCTCAGATACTTAACCAGTGAATAGAAGAAACAGAAAGTAAAGTACCAATCCCTATTACCGATAAAAACATATACCCAAAAGGAAGCCTTGAAAACATAAGAAAAAGGATAAAATCGAATTACCCAAAACAAAGTTAGCAGCCCTGTTTTACTCCTAGTTTTTTCTCTATTGGGCCCAATCTAATGACCCTTCATTCCACTCATGAAAAAGACCTAAAATAAGAATAACTAAAAAAATAAAGGTTCCAAACACTAAGCCAAGAGAGAAACTCCTAACTATTCTTGCTAAAATAGGAAACAAGAGAACAATTTCCACATCAAAAATTAAGAAAATAATAGCCAATAAAAAAAACCGAAGGGAAAAAGGTAGCCGGGCCGATTTAATTGGATCAAACCCACACTCAAAGGGAGACCTTTTTTCTCGGTCTCTAATAGCCCGTTTAGCTAAAATCCACCCTAGTGTTATTACGACAACAGATAATGCTAATGCAATAACTCTGCTTAAAAATCTTCTTAGCATTTTTAGTACTAGAGGCAGCCCATAACCCCATATTAATCAACATCAATGATTTCCGTTCATCCGGCGTAGTACTCTATCATAACTAAATGAGTAAATTTAACTTACATTCTCCTAATTAACAGCTAGGCACCTCCACTTTGGCTTTCATTTATTTAGTATAAAAAGGGACTCTCACCCCTAAGATACGGGCCGAAACCGAATGCAAATTTCTCGCTTTTCATACTGACCTGAAAGTTTATAAAACTTATTGTCTAAATGCAAATCAGATCTTTTACTTTAAAGTATCAAGTCTAAACTCAACTCTTAGAGGCACATATTTGCCGTTTTTAGATTAAAAATCTAACACTTATTTCTCAGTCATCTAAGATCTCTAAAACTTTAAAATTTTAACATCCTCATCAATAAATTGAAAGATACAAAAACAGCCATACAACATCAACGAAATGCCAGTATCAAGCCGCTGCCTCAAACCCAAAATGATGCCCAGTAGAGAAATGCTGCAATCAAACACGAACAAGACAAACCAGTAAAAATGTTCTTCCGATTAACACGTGAAGTCCATGAAATCCTGTAGCTACAAAAAAACTTGATCCATATGCACCATCCGCAATTGTGAATGAAGCCTCATAATACTCACCGCCTTGAAGAAAAGTAAAGTAAATACCCAGCACTACGGTTGCAACTAGAGCCTGTAATCCCCCGGGATTATCACCTTCTATTAGACTGTGGTGAGCTCACGTAACAGTCACCCCAGAAGCAAGAAGAACCCCAGTATTTAGTAAAGGGACCTCAAAAGGGTTTAAAGGCGTAATTCCAGTAGGAGGCCAACATGACCCTAACTCTGGGCTAGGCGCTAAACTACTGTGAAAATAAGCCCAAAAGAAAGCAAAAAAGAAACAAACTTCTGAAACAATAAATAAAATTATCCCCCATCGAAGCCCCTTAGATACCTGAATAGTGTGGAAACCTTGAAAGGTGGCCTCCCGAATAACATCCCGTCACCATTGAATTATTGTTATTATAATAAGAAACAGACCTAAAATTACAGTTACATAACCATAGCCATGAAACCACCCCGCTAAACCCGAAGTTAAAAAAAGAGCTCCTATAGATCCTGTTAAAGGTCAGGGTCTAAACTCAACTAAATGAAAAGGATTTCGTGCCAT